GTTTGAAATATTATAATAATATATAAGCACAATTTCACAAAGAAACATACTTTTAGGGACTTTCCTGTTTTGGGGAGGGGCCTCAAGAGTGATAGCGATGTTAGGACTGAGGGAGGGGGGAGGGGGGGTTAAACATATTTATAAGCCGGGGGCGTCTCAGAGAATCTATAGTTATACTTTGACTCATTATATGTCCTTGATATCTTTTATGTAATTCTTTATGTAAAGTCTTTTCATTACTTCAAAAGTTTCCCTAATTTCAATATATATATGTTCTACCTTATGAACTATTCATTGCGTGCGCTCTGAAATGTCATATGAAAGGAAATAAAAATTAAAAACCCCCTACCCTCTGGAAAGAATGCTCGGCATGTTGAGTAATCGCGCCATATGATTGCCACCATTAACTTATGCCAGGGTAAAGAGAAATTTGGGGAATGGAATCAATTATGTTCCTGAAGTAGGAACCAAATGCCAGGAATAGTTCAATCTGTGAAACCCCCACAATTTATTTGTCCCTTACCTTCAATAACCGTTATCATTAGGTTACCAACTGATGGTAGGTTCTTACTGGACTTTCATTTACTTGAAAACATAATTTTATGCTTGTAACCCAGTTCAGTGTCTATGGACTTTCATTTAATAGAAGATATTGACGATGCATGAATTTTAATTACTGTAAATAAGTGTAGTGGTTTACACTTTTTTGAATCCATGTCTGTGCTGCCTCGAGAAAATGCTAATTACAACTATTAATTATGTGGATGTCGTACATATATGGGTTAAGAATAATTTATACTTTTATCAGACATATGCTTATCTATACGCAAGATGGAGTATGCCGCCGCAAGGAGTAGTTCGAATTGAGAATTTTAGCTTTGGGAGTTAGCGGCGGGGGTTCGAGTCCCCCCTCTTTGAGCAGAAGGGGGGATTCTAACCTCCATGTCCGGCTTACAAGACCGGTGCTTTAACGTTAAGCTACGAGTGCAAGATGCCTTGATGAATATATTTTCTAGTCACCCGCACATTGGTAAGGCAAATAGAAACAGGCAGAAGTAAAGGACTGATGCTACCTGTCCGATGGTAATGTAGGGCTCTTCAACAGGTATACCTCCAATTCAGGTGAGGACCATGATGGTTGCAATTAGGAGTCAGAATAGAAACTGGGCCAGTGGACGAAAGGCTAGGCCTCGGTGGTTTGATGTGTGAAGTAATGGAACCATTATTAGTACTAAAATAGAGGCAAGGAGTGCTAGGACTCCGCCTAGTTTGTTTGGGATTGAGCGTAGGATGGCATATGCAAAGAGGAAATATCATTCGGGCTTGATGTGTGGCGGAGTAACAAGAGGATTAGCAGGAATAAAATTGTCTGGGTCTCCTAAGAGGTTGGGGGCGAATAGGGCTAAGGAGGCGAGGAGGGTGAGGGCAATGGCGAATCCTAGAAGGTCCTTGAAGGAGAAGTAGGGGTGAAAGGAGATTTTGTCTACATCTGAATTTAGGCCTAGGGGGTTGTTGGAGCCTGTTTGGTGAAGAAATATTAAGTGGACTATGGTTATGGCGGCAATGATGAAGGGGAGGAGGAAGTGGAAGGCGAAGAATCGGGTTAGAGTGGCGTTGTCTACTGAAAAGCCACCTCAGATTCATTGTACTAGAGTATTCCCAATGTAAGGGATAGCAGAAAGGAGGTTGGTAATAACGGTAGCGCCTCAGAATGATATCTGTCCCCACGGGAGAACGTATCCTACGAAGGCGGTTGCTATGACAAGGAGGAGTAGAATTACGCCAATGTTTCATGTTTCTTTATATAAGTATGAGCCGTAGTAAAGTCCTCGACCGATATGTAAGTAGATACAGATAAAGAACATGGAGGCGCCGTTGGCGTGGAGGTTCCGAATTAGTCAGCCGTAGTTTACGTCTCGGCAGATGTGAGCGACGGAAGAGAATGCTGTAGCAACATCGGCTGTGTAGTGTATTGCAAGGAATAGTCCGGTTAGAATCTGAACAATAAGGCAGAGGCCGAGCAAGGATCCAAAGTTTCACCACATTGAGATGTTGGAGGGGGCGGGGAGGTCAACTAGTGCATTGTTAGCGATTTTCAAAAGGGGGTGGGTTTTACGTAGGCTGGCCATTAGGGTTTTTGTAGTTGAAGTAACAACGGTGGTTTTTCAAGTCATTAGTCCTGGTTAAAGTCCGGGCAGAAACTATGTCTTATATCGTAGTATTCTTTCTGTTTGGTTTAGTGTTTGGGCTCGTGGGTGTTGCTGCGAATCCTTCTCCTTTTTTTGCTGCCTTTGGTCTAGTAGTAGTGGCGATTTTTGGGTGCGGTGCACTAGCAGAGGAGGGAGGGGTTTTTTTATCTTTAATTCTATTCTTGATCTATCTAGGGGGGATGCTGGTTGTGTTTGCATACTCGGCAGCTTTAGCTGCGGATCCGCATCCGGAGGGCTTAGGGGATCCTTTTGTTGTAGGGTACGTAGTATTTTATTTGGTGGTGGTAGTTTCAACTTCTGGATTATTTTGGGATGGGTGGTATGAGTATTTTTGGGGGCTGTCGGATTTTACTAGTTTTTCAGTGTCCCGGGGGGACACGGGAGGGGTCGCGTTCATATATTCGTTGGGAGGTGGAATGTTGATTATTAGTGCGTGGGTTCTTCTTCTAACTTTATTCGTAGTGCTGGAATTAACGCGGGGGTTAAGTCGAGGGGCAATGCGTGTGGTTTAAAGGGAGTAGATTAGGGTGGCAAAGGAGGTTGTTAAAAGGAAAAGAGTCAGGTAGGCCTTAATTGTGCCTTGTTGGGCGTTACTTGTTATAGTGGCTAAAGGTACATTGATAGAAATTATTGCTTTGGGACCTGTTTTTTCAAGCCAGGACTGGTCTAATGTCTGGTTGGCGATTGTTTGGCCTAGGGTTAAGTTTAGTTTAGGCATTAGGCGGTGAATAATGATTGGGAAAAATCCTAGCATATTTGAGAAGTGGTGGGGAATTGGCTGGGGTTTAACATTAATTTGTTTGTTTGTTAGAGAGGCCAGTTCGAGGGCTAGGAGAAGTCCAATGATGGTAACCAGTAGGGCGGCTAGTTTTAGTAGGGGTGGTATGGTCATAATGGGGGTTTTTATGGGGGTAATATGGGAGGTAATTAGGAGGCCAGCAATAATGCTTCCTCAGGCTAGTCGTTTAATAGGGTTAATGACTTTGGGGTCATTCTCGTTAATAGGGGATAGGGAATTGAATCGAGGGTGGCCTATGGAGACGAAGGAAATGACACGGAGGCTATAGATGGCTGTGAAAGAAGTAGCCACCAGTGTCAAGGCTAGGGCTCAGGCGTTCAGGTAAGAGGTGTTTAGGGCTTCAATGATGGCATCTTTGGAGAAGAAGCCGGCGAGGAAGGGGGTGCCTGTTAGGGCCAGGCTGCCGATTGTTATGCAGGAGGATGTGAATGGAACAAGATGGTGTATGCCCCCTATTTTTCGGATATCTTGTTCGTCGTTAAGGCTGTGGATAATTGAACCAGAGCATAGGAAGAGCATTGCTTTAAAGAAGGCGTGGGTGCAAATGTGGAGGAATGCAAGCTGGGGTTGGTTTAGGCCAATAGTTACTATTATCAGGCCGAGTTGGCTAGAGGTTGAGAAAGCAACGATTTTCTTGATGTCATTTTGGGTGAGGGCACAGGTGGCGGTAAATAGAGTAGTAAGGGCTCCTAAACATAGGCAAGTGGTAAGAGCGGTTTGATTATTTTCTAAGAGGGGGCTTATTCGGATAAGAAGAAAAATACCTGCAACAACCATAGTGCTGGAGTGCAGTAGAGCGGAGACGGGTGTGGGGCCTTCTATTGCAGCTGGAAGTCAGGGATGGAGGCCAAATTGGGCGGATTTTCCAGTGGCGGCAAGGATTAGGCCAAGGAGTGGTAGGGTGAGGTCTATGTCCTTGGTGGCGGCAATAATTTGTTGTATTTCTCATGAGTTTAAGTTCATTGCAATTCAGGCTATGCTTAGGATTAGTCCGATGTCTCCTACTCGGTTATACAGGACGGCCTGGAGGGCGGCGGTGTTTGCATCTGCTCGTCCGTACCATCAGCCGATGAGGAGGAAGGATATGATGCCTACTCCTTCCCACCCAATAAATAATTGAAACATGTTGTTTGCTGTTACTAGAATAATTATGGCGATCAGGAAGGTGAGGAGATATTTGAAGAAGCGGTCTATTTGGGGGTCGGAGTGCATGTATCATGCTGCGAATTCAAGGATCGATCAAGTCACGTAAAGGGCAACAGGGGTGAAAATAATAGCATAGTGGTCAAATTTGAAGCTAATATTGATGTCGAAGGCTAGGGTGTTTATTCAGTTTCAGTTGGTAATGATGGTTTCTGCGCCTTCATTTAAGAAAAGAGACAGGGGGAGAAGGCTAGTGAAGAAAGCTAGTTTTACTGCTGCTTTTACTTGATAGAGGGCTCAGACTTCCTTCAGGGGGCGGGGGGCTGGGGTTGTTAATAGGGGATAAAGTAGTGTAATAAAAATAAGGATCAGGGTAGAGGATATAATGAGAGGTGTGGGATGCATAGCTACTACTTGGATTTGCACCAAGAGTTTTTGGTTCCTAAGACCAATGGATGAGCTGTTATCCTTTAGGAGCGGTGGCGAGTGAGTCCAGGAATCCAACCTGAACGGCAAAGATTAGCAGTCTTTGTTGCTGCGAGCCCCTCTCGGTGAGCAAGAGGGGTTTAACCTCTATTTTTAGAATCACAATCTAAAGTTTTATATTAAACTATGCCTACAGGTGGCTAGGCCTCAGATTAGTTCAGGCTTAAGGATCAGGAGGAAGAGCGGTAGTATGTGGAGTGCCATTAGTAGGTGTTCTCGGGAGTGTGAGGGGTCTAAGGCAATGATGTGTGTTGGAAGGGGACCCCGTTGAATTGAGAGGAATATGTAAAGGGTGTAGCTGGCAGTAATTAAGGTGCCTGCCCCCGTTAGGATAATTGTTCAAGGAGATCAGTTGAATAAAGAAGTAATAATAGCTAGTTCGCCCATGAGATTGGGAAGTGGAGGGAGGGCTAAGTTAGCAAGGCTAGCGGCGAATCACCAGGAGACTATTAGCGGAAGGACTATTTGTATCCCTCGTGTTAAGAGCATTGTTCGGCTGTGTGTTCGCTCGTAGGCAGTATTTGCTAGGCAGAATATGGCGGAAGACGTTAGGCCGTGTGCAATTATAAGGATTATAGCACCTGAGAGCGCTCAGGACGATTGAATCAAGATTGCTGCAATTACTAGGCCTATATGGCTTACAGATGAATAGGCGATGAGGGATTTTAGGTCTGTTTGGCGTATACAAATTGATCCTGTTATTACGACCCCTCAGAGTGCAAGGAGGATAAAGGGGTAGCTTAGCTCTTTGGTTAGGGGCTCTAGTGTTGGAAGCATGCGCATTATTCCGTAGCCTCCTAATTTCAGGAGTACTGCGGCAAGAATTATGGAGCCGGCAATAGGGGCTTCTACGTGCGCTTTAGGGAGTCAAAGGTGGGCGCCGTATAGCGGTATTTTTACTAGAAAGGCCAGAAGGCAGGCTGTTCATCATAGTTTTATTGAGCTTGTTATCGGTGTCTCCATAACTGGGAGTGGGGCGGGGAGAAGGGACAGGGTTCCAATATTTTTCTGTAATATTAAGAGGGCAATAAGCAGGGGAAGTGAACTTGCCAGGGTATAAAAAAGGAAATACATACCTGCGTTAAGGCGTTCTTTTTGGTTGCCCCATCGGGTGATAATAATGAGGGTGGGGATTAAGGTGGCTTCAAATATTACATAAAATATCATGAGCTCAGTGGCGCTAAAAGCCATAATCAGCAGAATTTGAAGGGTTGTAAGGAGGGTAATGTACATTCGTTGTCGATTGATGGGTTCGTGTTTTGTGTGATTTTGGCTGGCGAGGATTATAAGGGGGAGAAGTCAGCAGGTAAGGACCAAGAGGGGTGTGGAGAGCTGGTCGGTTGCTATGTAGACATTAAGATGGGATCACCCCAGCTCTGACGTGTTTTCTAGTCAGTAGAAGCTGGCAAGGGCAATGATTAGACTGTGTGCGAGTGTGGTGGGCCACAGTCATTTGGCAGGGGTCAATCATGTTGTTGGAATTAGTAGGGAGGTAGGGACGAGAATAACTAGCATTGGAGAAGATTAAGGTTTTGCATGCGGTCGCTGCCATGGGTTCGGACAGTGGCTACTAGAAGAGCTAGGCCGGCACTTGCTTCGCAGGCTGAGAATGCGAGGAGTAATATAGGTGAAGCAGAGAAGATGGAGACATTTAATTGTAGGGCTCATAGGGAGAGGGCCATAAAGAGGGAGAGTATTATTCCTTCTAGACATAAAAGGGCGGAGAGAAGGTGGGTTCGATGGAGGGCGAGGCCTGATAGACCCAATATGAAGGCTGATGAGAAGGCAAAATGTGTGGGTGTCATTAGGTTAATTGTGGATTTTAACCACAGGTTTTTGAGCCGAAATCAAATGTTTTGACTAAACTAATTACCTATTCGGCCCATTCTAATCCCCCTTGGAGTCATTCATAAATTAGGCCTAGGGTAAGGAGGGCTAGAACAGCTGAAGCTCAGAGGAAGGTGAGTAGGGGTGAAGTTAATTGGTCCCCCCAGGGGAGTGGTAAGAGGAGGGCAATTTCTAGATCAAAAAGGAGGAAAAGAATGGCGATTAGGAAAAATCGAAGGGAGAAGGGTAGTCGGGCTGTCCCTAGGGGGTCGAAACCACATTCGTAAGGGGAGAGTTTTTCGTGGTCAGGGCCCATTAAAGGAAGTCAGAATGCTACTACAATAAGAATAAGTGACAAAATAATGGAGATGCCAAAAATTGCCGTGATTAAATTCATTATCTTTCCTTGGACTTTAACCAAGATCAGGTGATTGGAAGTCACAGATACTTAACTTGTACTAGAAAGATTATGAGCCTCATCAGTAGATGGAAATATAGAGGAATAGTCAGACGACGTCTACGAAGTGTCAATATCAGGCGGCTGCTTCGAATCCGAAGTGGTGTTGAGAAGTGAAGTGGTATTGGACTTGGCGTAGTAGGCAGATAGCTAGGAAAGTCGTACCAATAATTACATGGAGTCCGTGGAAGCCAGTTGCTACGAAGAAAGTGGAGCCGTACACTCCGTCTGCAATTGTAAAGGGAGCTTCATGGTATTCTATTGCTTGGAGGGCTGTAAAGTAGAGGCCGAGGAGGATTGTTAGTGAAAGACCTTGAATCGCGTCTTTTCGGTTGCCTTCTATAATAGCATGGTGGGCTCAAGTAACTGTCACGCCGGATGCTAGAAGAACAGCTGTATTGAGTAGGGGGACTTCAAATGGGTCTAGTGTGATGATTCCTGTGGGAGGCCAGCAACCTCCTAGTTCGGGTGCAGGGGCAAGACTTGAGTGGTAGAAAGCTCAGAAAAACCCGAGGAAAAAGAAAACTTCTGAGGTAATGAAGAGAATTATTCCGTACCGGAGGCCTTTTTGGACTGGGGGTGTGTGGTGCCCTTGAAATGTGGCTTCTCGTACGATGTCTCGTCATCATTGATATATGGTTAAAAGAAGAATTATTGTCCCAAGGAAGATGAGTGTTGTGGAGTGGTAGTGGAATCAAATTGCAAGCCCGGATGTTATTAACAGGGCACCAACTGCGCCTGTTAATGGTCAAGGGCTGGGGTCAACTATATGATATGCATGTGCTTGACGGGCCATTAGAGGTTTTCTTGAAGATACAGACTTAGGAGAAGAACAAACACATAGGCTTGGATTATGGCAACTGCTACTTCTAGGAGAGATAGAAGGAAAAGCAGAACTATCGTTAGGAATGCTACGCCGGGCATTATGGGAATAAGAACAAATGAAGCTGTGGAGATCAGCTGAATGAGGAGATGTCCGGCGGTAAGGTTAGCGGTTAGTCGCACTCCTAGTGCTAGCGGACGAATGAATAAGCTAGCGGTTTCAATAATAATCAATACGGGGACTAGGAGACTAGGGGTGGCTTCAGGCAGGATGTGGGCAACGGCGACATTCGGTTGGTTTCGTAGTCCAGTTAAGACTGTGGCCAGTCAAAAGGGGACTGCAAAGCCTATGTTAAGGGCCAGTTGGGTAGTTGGGGTAAATGTATAAGGTAAGAGCCCAAGCGAGTTGAGGGTAATAAGGAATACTATAAGTGAGCAGAAAATAAGTGCTCATTTATGGCCCGCAGGGTTTAGGGGCAGAAGGAGTTGCTGTGTAAAGCGGCTAATAAATCAGCTTTGGAGAGTTAGGAGACGGTTATTAAGTCAGCGGGAGGAAGGAGTGGGAAAGAGGATCCAGGGGAATGTTAGAGCAATAGTTATCAGAGAAACGCCAAGTAGTATAGGGCTTAAAAATTGATCAAAAAAACTTAGTGCCATGGCCAGACTCAGGGGCTTGTCTTAGGTTTATGTGTGCCTTGCGGGTTTAGCTCATTAGGAAAAGTGTGGGCTAAAATTTTTTGAGGGATGATAGTAAGAAAAATTAGCCAGGAAAAAACAAGAACATTAAATCACGGTGCCGGATCAAGTTGAGGCATTCGTCACTACGGGTGGGTGGGAGTCACCATACTTTAGCTTAAAAGGCTAATGCTGTACCCAATTCAGCTACTTAGTGAGGCGGTTTCGAGGAGGGCTTCAGTAGATCAGTTTTCAAAGTGTGCTAGTGGGACGGCTTCTACTACAATGGGCATAAAACTGTGGTTAGCTCCGCAAATCTCTGAGCATTGACCATAAAAAATTCCAGGTCGGGATGCAATAAAAGCTGTTTGGTTTAGGCGTCCGGGGACTGCGTCTATTTTAATACCAAGAGCTGGTACAGCTCAGGAGTGAAGTACGTCTTCAGCAGAGACGAGGACTCGAACAGGTGCTTCTGTTGGGACAATTATTCGGTGGTCTACTTCTAGGAGGCGGAATTGGCCGGGGGCTAAGTCTTGTGTAGGGATCATGTATGAGTCAAAGCTTAGTTCGCCGTAGTCGGTATATTCATAGGTTCAGTATCATTGGTGGCCAATGGCTTTAACTGTAAGATGGGGGTTATTAACTTCATCTATAAGATAAAGAATACGAAGGGAGGGGAGGGCGATTAGGATCAGAATAACAGCTGGAAGGACTGTTCATACAATTTCAATTTCTTGGGAGTCCAGAATATGTTTGTTAGTAATTTTGGTAGTAACTATGGCTACAATAATATAAAGAACTAGAGTACTAATTATAAAAACGATTATTAGGGCGTGGTCATGGAAGTGGAGGAGTTCTTCTATGATGGGGGAGGCTGCGTCTTGGAAACCTAGCTGTGAGGGATGTGCCATTAAATGATTAAGACACGTAGGGATTTAACCTACAACTTTGCCTTGACAAAGCAATGTATATTAATTTTACTAGAGTCTTGTAAAGAAAGTGACAGAGTGGTTATGTGGTTGGCTTGAAACCAACCTACGGGGGTTCAATTCCTTCCTTTCTCGGCTATTAGTTAACTTGGACGAACGCAGGCTCTTCAAATGTGTGGTAGGGGGGAGGGCAGCCGTGTAGCCATTCTACGTTGGTCATTGTTAATTCGACTGATAGGACTTCTCGTTTGGCGGCAAATGCTTCTCAGATAATAAACAAGAACATGATTACTGCTGTTAAGGAAATTAATGAGCCGAAAGAAGATACTGTATTTCAGAGCGTGTAGGCGTCTGGGTAGTCTGAATATCGTCGTGGTATTCCGGCCAGACCGAGGAAATGTTGGGGGAAGAAGGTTAAGTTTACTCCTACGAACATAATTCCGAAGTGGATTTTTGTTCAGGTGCTGTGAAGGGTGTAGCCTGTAAATAGGGGGAATCAGTGGACGAAAGCAGCAAGGATGGCAAAGACGGCTCCTATCGACAGAACGTAGTGGAAGTGGGCTACTACATAGTATGTATCATGGAGGACAATGTCAAGGGACGAGTTGGCTAGGACGATCCCTGTCAAGCCTCCCACAGTAAAAAGGAAAATAAAGCCAAGTGCCCATAGGAGGGGGGTTTCTCATTTGACAGCCCCTCCATGGAGGGTTGCTAGTCAGCTAAAGACTTTAACGCCGGTGGGGATTGCAATAATTATAGTAGCGGATGTAAAGTAGGCTCGAGTATCTACATCCATCCCAACTGTAAACATGTGGTGAGCCCATACGATAAAGCCTAGGAGGCCAATGGCTATTATAGCTCAAACCATTCCTATATAGCCGAAGGGTTCTTTTTTACCTGAATAGTAGGCAACGATGTGGGAAATTATTCCAAAGCCGGGAAGAATTAGAATATATACTTCAGGGTGTCCAAAGAACCAAAATAAATGTTGATATAGAATAGGGTCACCTCCTCCTGCAGGGTCAAAGAAAGTTGTGTTTAGGTTTCGGTCTGTAAGGAGTATCGTAATACCAGCTGCAAGGACAGGGAGGGACAGGAGAAGTAGGACGGCTGTAATTAAAACGGATCATACGAAGAGGGGGGTTTGGTATTGGGATATAGCGGGAGGTTTCATGTTAAGGATTGTTGTGATGAAATTAATGGCCCCAAGGATGGAGGAAATCCCTGCGAGGTGGAGGGAGAAGATGGTTAAATCAACGGATGCTCCGGCGTGTGCCAGGTTACCAGCCAGTGGGGGGTAGACTGTTCAGCCTGTGCCAGCTCCGGATTCTACGCCGGAAGAGGCGAGTAGCAGGAAGAAGGAAGGGGGTAGGAGTCAAAAGCTCATGTTATTCATTCGAGGGAAAGCCATATCAGGGGCCCCAATTATTAGAGGAATCAGTCAGTTTCCAAATCCTCCAATCATGATTGGTATTACTATAAAGAAAATTATTACGAATGCATGTGCCGTAACAATTACATTATAGATTTGATCGTCTCCTAGGAGAGTGCCTGGTTGGCTGAGTTCTGCTCGGATGAGCAGACTTAAGGCGGTGCCCACTATTCCAGCTCAAGCACCAAATACTAAATAGAGGGTGCCGATGTCTTTATGGTTAGTCGAGAAAAATCAACGTGTGATTGCCACAGGTAAGATGGCTGAGGTTAAGCGGTGGATTGTAGCCCCACATACAGAGGTTTGAGTCCTCTTCTTATCAAGCCCTGAGGTGTCTTTCACGTTAGGTTGCAAACCTAAAGAAGCAGACGAATAGTCTGCCGGGGCTTTCCCCCGCCCTTTTTGTTAGCCGGGCGGGGGAAAGCTAGACGGATGCTCGCTGGTTTGAGCGTTTAGCTGTTAACTAAAAGTTTGTAGGATCGAGGCCTGCCTGTCTAGGAAGGTCTTAGCTTAATTAAAGCGTCTGTTTTGCATGCAGAAGATGTGGGATAGTGTCCTGCAGGTCTTACAGAGACTAGGAGATTCTCACCCCTACTGAGGGCTTTGAAGGCCCTTGGTCTTATCTTAAACCTAAGTCTCTTAGAGGGTCAATAGGGCCATTACGGTCGGTGTCAGTGGCAGAAGGGAGATGGTAGCTGTGGCGGATACGGCAAGGGGTAATGTTAGCTGTGAGGAGGAAAGTCGTCAGGGGGTAATCCCGGTTAGAGTGTTAGGGGAGGCAGTTAGGGTTATTGCATATGAGAGTCGGAGGTAGAAGTAAAGGCTGAGTAAGGCGGCTAATGCCGCCATTGTGGCCATAGGGGTAAGGCTTTGTTTAGTTAGTTCTTGTAGGATTAGTCATTTTGGCATAAAGCCGGTAAGTGGCGGGAGGCCTCCGAGGGAGAGAAGAATCAGGGGTGTCAGAGAGGTAATAATAGGGGTTTTTGCCCAGGAGGTTGCGAGTGTGTTGATGTTGGTTGATTTGTTTAGTTTAAAGATGAGGAATGTTGCGGATGACATAATGATATAGGTCATTAGGGTGAGGATGGTAAGGGAGGGGGAAAACTGTAGTACTAGGACCATTCAGCCGAGATGGGCGACCGAAGAGTAGGCTAGGATTTTTCGGAGTTGAGTTTGGTTAAGACCTCCTCAGCCTCCCACTAAAATGGAGGCAAGACCTAGAAGTATCAGGAGACTTGGGTTAACAAATTGGACTTGGACAAGAAGGGCAAAGGGAGCAAGTTTTTGTCATGTGGAGAGGATGAGGCCGGTAGTTAGGTCAAGCCCTTGAAGGACTTCGGGCAGTCAGGTGTGGAAAGGGGCAAGGCCAATTTTCAGGGCAAGAGCCAGGGAGAGTAGGGTCGCTGGGAATGGGTGGGACATTTGTTGAATATCTCACTGGCCTGAAAGTCAGGCATTGGTGACTCCTGCAAAGAGGAGTGTGGCGGCTGCTGTTGCTTGGGTGAGAAAATACTTGGTGGCGGCTTCAACTGCTCGTGGGTGGTGATGTTGGGCTATTAATGGGATAATAGCAAGAGTATTAATCTCAAGGCCCATTCAGGCTAATAATCAGTGTGAGCTTGCTAATGTAATTGTGGTGCCTAGGCCAAGGCCGGACAGGAGAACAGTCAAAATGTAGGGATTCATTAGTAAGGGAAGGATTTTAACCAACATATTTGGGGTATGGGCCCAAGAGCTTATATTAGCTGACCTTACTAGGAAGTGGTGTAGAGGAAGCACTGAGAGTTTTGATCTCTCTGGATAGGGTTCGAATCCCTTCTTTCTAAGAAGTCGGAAGGGTTTTCACCTTCATGATTCACTCTATCAAAGTGACCCTTTAGTTCAGGCACGGCTTCTGGATTATAGCTGCGGGGGGAGGCCTGCAAGTGCAATGGGAAGTGCGAGGTGTCAAATAACTAGGGCTAGAGTGAGGGGTAGGAAGTTTTTTCAAATTAGGTGTATGAGTTGGTCATATCGGAAGCGGGGATACGAGGCTCGAACTCATAGAAAGAGGATTGAGAGTAGGGTAGCTTTTGTTATTATATTTATTGTGGTGAATATAGGTCACATAGGAATGTGTGAGGCTCCAAGGAATAGGGTGGCAGAGAGGGTATTTATGAGAAGAATATTGGCGTATTCTGCCAGAAAGAATAGGGCGAAAGGGCCTCCTGCGTATTCTACATTAAAGCCTGAGACGAGTTCGGATTCACCTTCGGTTAAATCAAAGGGGGCACGATTTGTTTCAGCTAGTGTTGAGATGTATCATATTGCGGCTAAAGGTCAGGCGGGTAAAATTAGTCATGTGCTTTCTTGGGCCACGTTAAAGATGTGGAGTGTAAAGCCTCCGGCGAAGATAATAATGTTTAGTAAAATTAGGCCCAGGCTAACTTCGTATGAAATAGTTTGGGCTACTGCTCGCAAGGCACCGATGAGGGCATATTTTGAGTTGGATGCTCAGCCTGACCCCAGAATTGAGTATACTGCAAGGCTGGACAGGGCGAGGATAAATAGAATGCCAAGGTTCAGGTCAATAACTGGGTAAGGTAGAGGCATGGGGGCTCAAAGTGTGAGGGCGAGGGTAAGAGCTAGGGCGGGTGCTAGGAGGAAAAGAAGGGGGGAGGAGGTTGAAGGGCGCACGGGCTCTTTAATAAATAATTTTAGGCCGTCCGCGATGGGTTGAAGAAGACCATAGGGGCCTACAACATTTGGCCCTTTACGTAATTGCATGTAGCCTAGGACTTTTCGCTCAAGTAGGGTAAGGAAAGCAACGGCTAGAAGAACGGGGATGATGAAGGCTAGGGGATTAATTAGATAAATAATGAGTGTTGAGAGCATAGTTAAGGAAAGGATTTGAACCTTTATAGGAAGGGTTTAGGACTTTTGCAATGCCGGGCTCTGCCACCTTAACATAACGTTCTCTTAGTTAGGGAAATATGCCCTTTTGTCTATTTTAGTTAATTTCATAAGGTAAGGGGGAGGCGTACTGGAGGCAGAGGCTTCCTCTTTTCGGTCCTTTCGTACTAGAAAAGAGTGTATCATAGATAGAAACTGACCTGGATTGCTCCGGTCTGAACTCAGATCACGTAGGACTTTAATCGTTGAACAAACGAACCCTTAATAGCGGCTGCACCATTAGGATGTCCTGATCCAACATCGAGGTCGTAAACCCCCTTGTCGATACGGGCTCTAGAAGGGGATTGCGCTGTTATCCCTAGGGTAACTCGGTCCGTTGATCGGCGTTGCCGGATCTTGTTTAGTCAGACATTCTGTTCATTTGAGCGGGAGCTCTTGATTCGGAGAGATGGAGGTCTCTTTCTACACGGGGGTTATTTGTTTCGCCGCGGTCACCCCAACCAAAGACATTAGGGCAGTAAACATCAAGTTTAGTCTCTTATTTGAGGGTGCTTAACATGGTCTGCTTTTAGTCTAAAGCTCCATAGGGTCTTCTCGTCTTATGGGATTATTTCCGCTTCTGCACGGGAAGATCAATTTCATTGACTTGAAAAAGGAGACAGTTAGGCCCTCGTTATGCCATTCATACAGGTCTTCATTTAAAAGACAAGTGATTGCGCTACCTTCGCACGGTCAAAATACCGCGGCCGTTGAACATATAGTCACAGGGCAGGCGGGACCTCTTATTCGTTAATTTTGCAAGAGGCGGTGTTTTTGGTAAACAGGCGAGGCCTTGATTTGCCGAGTTCCTTCTTTTTCTTTTAGTCTTTCCTTGAAATCACGCCAGTGTGGGGGTAACGGTGTTTTATTGGGGGTTTTTCTAGATGTATAGGGTTGTAGTCCAATACCCTCTTTGTTTGGGGCCGTTAATATTCGGTGGTGGGTCCATTCCGATTTACACTTGTGATAGGAGAGAGTCAGATCACTCTCTTATTACTCATTTTAGCATAATCTCTTCTATGCTTGCATAGGAAGGCCTGGTAAAGTTAGGGGATTAAGATTGGATTATCAGAATTATGAGGCGATACGACTAGTTCGAGCTTTAACGCTTTCTATTAGGATGGCTGCTCTTAGGCCCACTTAAATTTTTTGCCTTGTTTAATTGTGATCTTTATCCTCCTGCTAAAAGTTGTGTCTTATATCAAAGGAGCTGTACCCCCTTTGATTAACTCTATTGGTTTCTCTGGGCGTCGGGGGGAGGGGGGGGGAAGAAAAGAGTAAAGAAGCCAATAGGCTGAACTCCTGTTCATTTCTCAGGCAACCAGCTATAACTAAGTTCGATAGGTCTGTCACCGCTACTCGAAAGTCTTCCCACTCTTTTGCTACAGAGACGGGTTTGCCCTAGGTAGGCTGCTTTGGAGTAGCTCACTTAGTTTCGGGGAGTCGAACTAAAGTGCTCTTTGCTCGGGATTTTCTGGCTACATCATGATGCAAAAGGTACGAGTTTTAATCTCTGCTTTTTTAGGCTTGACTTGTCCTGTTTCACGTGTCTTTCAGCATTCCCTTGCGGTACTTTTTCTGTTGTTCTTGGGTTCTTTTTCTATCGCCTATACTGGAGGGGAAAAATGTTTTGTTTAGCGATCTTGTGTGTATTAGGGGGTATTGAGATGTTAGAAATTTTGCTTTGATTGGGTGGACTAGCTGTTAAGCTTCAGGGCAATCCGAATTGCACGGATGACTTCTCGGTGTGAGGGAGATGCTTTAGCTGTCTTAGCTATATCCTGAGTTTTATCCAAGCGCACCTTCCGGTACGCTTACCATGTTACGACTTGCCTCCCCTTTACAGTTATAGTGTATTAGTTATTTTAAAAATTTTAGTTCGGAGAGAGTGACGGGCGGTGTGTGCACGCTTCAGGGCCAATTTCAGCAAAACACTCTATTTTTTGCTTACTGCTAAATCCTCCTTCAGATACTCGTTGCAGGGTGATCATCCGTATTTACTGTATCAGTAAATGTAGCCCATTTCTTCCCCTTCCATTCGCTACACCTCGACCTGACGTTCTGGGTTTTACCGATTGTGCTTACTATAGGGCCTTCACAGGGTAAGCTGGCGACGGTGGTATATAGGCGGAAATGACAAGGAAGGGTGAGGTTTAACGGGGAATATCGGTTCTAGAACAGGCTCCTCTAGGTGGGTCTAAAGCACCGCCAAGTCCTTTGGGTTTTAAGCTGGTGCTCGTAGTTCCCAGGCGGACAGTGGGTGTGATTAACTGTCAATGTTTAGGGCTAGGCATAGTGGGGTATCTAATCCCAGTTTGTTCCCTAGCTTTCGTGGAATCAGAATAAGTAAAGCCACTTTCGTAGTTGGGCTTCTTGCCTTCGAGAGCGTATAACAGCTTTGAGGGCATTCGGCTTTAGTTTTTATACATCTTAACCACGCTTTACGCCGATAACTGTCAACTTGAGCCTCTCGTCTAACCGCGGTGGCTGGCACGAGTTTTACCGACTCTCGGTAGCATTAACTAAGTCAAGCTTTCACTTATGGCTTAATATCTATCACTGCTGGGTTCCCTTGGGGGTGTGGCTAAGCAAGGTGTCGTGGGCTACATTTAAGTGTGCCTGATACCAGCTCCTTGATCTCATTCAGAGGCTAGAGGGCATCCTCACAGGGGCGCGGATACTTGCATGTGTAAATTTAGCTATAGCTGACAGTAAAGTCAGGACCAAACCTTTGTGCTCACGGAGCTTTCTAGGGCTCATCTTAACGTCTTCAGCGTTATGCTTTTCTTAAGCTACGTTTGC